AGTAATAATATCTCGAGGTTTGCAGCGATAACTTGGGATATCTACTATACGACCATTAACTAAAATATGTCTATGGTTAACTAATTGCCTAGCTCCAGGAATGGTCGAAGCCATACCTAATCGAAAAAGGATGTTATCCAAACGCATCTCAAGTAGTTGTAGTAGAACCTGACCTGTTGACCCTTTGGCTTTTCCGGCAATACGAATATATCTAAGCAATTGTCGCTCTGTCAGACCATAATGAAAACGCAATTTTTGTTTTTCTTCTAGACGAATACGATATTGAGATCTTTTCCCGGAACGTGATTGGTTTCTAAGATCACTTCCGGATCTAGGTCTTTTACTAGTGAGTCCCGGTAAAGCCCCCAGACAGCGTATTTTTTTGAAACGAGGCCCTCGGTAACGAGACATAAAAACTCCCTATTGAAATTTCATTTTACAGAATAAACTTAACTTAAGACTGAACTAAACGAAACTAAATCTACTGTAGTACTACAAAGAAGAATGAGATGAATTGTATCAATATCCGAATTATTTTGTATATATATATAGGAAGTTGAGGACCCCTTTATTGATTTGTTGCGTAGTGTAGAGATTTCACTGCTCCAATCAAATCCGTTTTTTATTCATAGTTGGAAGTTTCTACGACATAATAGATCGGAAACCCGACATTTTGAAAAGAAAAAGAGGAGGAGTCTTTTCTATATTTGTTGATCTCAAGGAGACAATCATGGAAAAAAATCGAACAAATATAGAAAAGCCGGCTATCGGAATCGAACCGATGACCATCGCATTACAAATGCGATGCTCTAACCTCTGAGCTAAGCGGGCTCACATAACAGAAATTAAGTGCAATAGAACTAACTAACTATACCTATATATATATATAAAGAATCTTTAAATTATTATTTATATATTATACTTAATTTATAGCATTCATTAGTTATAGCAGATTAGATTAATCATATTAGAGCAGATCGGTACTAAGGAAAGGATAAGATAAGGATGCAATCCAGATCATAATGAGACATTTCTTTGGTTTCATTCAGAAAGGGCGGAGGTAGAACGAAAAAAATCAATATCGACCGTTCCAGTATTCAAAATCGCGCGGGAAAACCGAGAGGGGGGGGCATATGTATATGTGGGATATCTCTATCCATATTGAATTGCAGATACAGAAATGATAGAATCATTTCTGATGGGACAAAATACGGGTCCTCCGATAGAGATGAAAGAATATGGGCGAGAAATGAAATAGGAGTAGGCGCTTTTTCGATATTAGGAATCAGTATCTAATGATTTCAACGGTTCCGACATAAATACATAAATAAATGAAAGAGGGAGATGGGATCACAATGAGATCTTGGTCTCATAAGGGGGTATGGCGAAATTGGTAGACGCTACGGACTTGATTGGATTGAGCCTTGGTATGGAAACCTACTAAGTGATAACTTCCAAATTCAGAGAAACCCTGGAATTAAAAATGGGCAATCCTGAGCCAAATCCTGTTTTCTGAAAACAAGGGTTCAGAAAGCGAGAACCAAAAAAAGGATAGGTGCAGAGACTCAAAGGAAGCTGTTCTAACGAAACGAATGGAGTTGATTAACATTGGTATAGGAATCCTTCTATCGAAATTTCAGAAAGGATGACCCTATCCTATATACGTACATACTGAAATATCAAACGATTAATTACGATCCAATTCCATATTTTTTTATATGAAAAGTGTAAGAATTCTTGTGAATCGATTCCAAGTTGAAGGAAGAATCGAATATTCAGTGATCAAATAATTCACTCCCCGGATAGATCTTTTGAAGAACTGATTAATCGGACGAGAATAAAGATAGAGTCCATTCTACATGTCAATACCGACAACAATGAAATTTATAGTAAGAGGAAAATCCGTCGACTTTAGAAATCGTGAGGGTTCAAGTCCCTCTATCCCCAATAAAAAGAAAAGAGTCCGTTTTACTACCTAACTATTTAGCCTCTTTATTTTTATTTCGTGATCGGTTCCAAATGAGTTATGCTTCTTATTCACTCTACTCTTTCACAAAAGGATCCGGACAGAAACCTTTCTTTCTTATCACAAGTCATATTATATATACGATATACTTACAAATGAACATATATAGGCAAGGAATTTCCATTATTAAATCATTCAGAGTCCATACCATTACGCTTACGCTGACAAAGTCTTCTTTTTGAAGATCCAAGAAATTCCAAGGCCTAGGTAAGGTTTTGTAAGATTTTTTGAGTCCCTTTAATTGACATAGACCCAAGTCCTCTAATAGGATGATGCATCCGGAATGGTCGGGATAGCTCAGCTGGTAGAGCAGAGGACTGAAAATCCTCGTGTCACCAGTTCAAATCTGGTTCCTGACACGTGGTTAATGTATCGAATGGATACTCATCCAAATGAATCGATATGGAGATCGGGATCCATATTCGTTAATAGTCTAGACCGGGATACATACTTATCCATCTAGATATATACCAC